AAACATATAATAACGGATTCGAAATTGTAACCAAGCATTGCCCATTGGTTCTATGCCCGATTCATAACTCGAAAGTTTCTCGGGCCCTTTGTTAATCGGGGAGAAAACTCCGGAAATTAGAAATGCTAAAATAGGAATAACGCTTGATATTATTAGAAATGCCCAGAAAATATCATATTCGTAAAGCAGAAACATAGGTGCACTCCTATGAATGTGGAAAATATAATAGAAAATCTATTAGATTAGTCGAGTTGAATTGAAATGAATTGTCAACTCATCCATAATTGTTTAGTCAAACCAAGAATTTTTTTTTTATTATATCTTATATTTTTATATTTTAATCTTATATTTTTATATCTTATATTTTTATTACATCCTATATACTACACTTCATATACTACTTTAATTCTTATATACTACACTTTATATACTAATATACTACTTTAATTACTAATTTTATTACTTTATTTACTTTAATTTTCCATTATTTCTATTATATTTTCTATTATAATTTTCTATTATATTTTTTTTTATGTTTATAACTAATTTATGTTTATAACTAGAGTTTACAATTCTAATCATCAAATAGAATCCTCAAAGGAGAGAGACTCCTTTCTTTTTCTACACGGTTTCTTATTTTTTCTACACGGTTTCTTATTAATTTAAATTCTTATTAATTTAAATATGGTTTAAATATGGAATGGAGGAAAAAGCCAGATGTCGGAGAATGTCTAGGAATTTTCATCTTACAATTTAAAGTTAGCGTATAATGTGGTGTTCGTATATTCTTTTTTATTTTATTGATTATTATTTTTATAATTATTATTTTTTATAATTATTATTTGATTTTTTTTATAATTATTATTTGATTAGATTTTTTTATTAGAATCTATAAATAAAAAATAATATTAAGAATCTATAAATAACATTATATCAAATAATATTATATCAAATAATATTATATCTATAAATATTATATATATAAATTCTATATATAGATATATTATATCTATAAAATAATCAAATAAATCTATAAAAAAAAATAACTCTATAAAATAATAATAAATTATATTAAGTTCTATGTAAGTTATATAGAAAGTTATATAGAATTATATAGTAATATCTTAATCTTAATATGGATTAATATATAAATTAGTATGGGCTTATATTGATTGAATAGGCTTATATTGATTGAATAGGGTAATAGAAGATTACTTTGTTTTGTGTTTTAACAGGTAAGGGTAAGATATACCAAAAAAAGCCAAGTGCATTTGACAATGTTAACAATGAAAAATGTTAATAATGAAAGTTATGAAAGATCTTCATTTTTCAAACTCCGGCTGTCCATAAATGCAGTAAGTCGTTCCTAAATCCGTGTAACGTACGAGTGGATTCGATTTTGGTTGGGTTAGGTTGGGATTTGTTTTTTCCCAAGTTCATGTCATGGTTTTGATTCCAAAAATTCACTAGGATTAGGTAAATATCTCAAGGACAAAGAAAAGAAATATCACTAACTCTTTGATTGTGGACAGAAAAGGGGGAAAGTTCATATGAAATTAACCTATGACATATGAAATTGACCTACGACATATGCAATTTACCTATATTTACCTATGCAATTTAACTATATTTACCTATGAAGAGTAATGAAGAAAATTGGGTTTGGTTAGCCAAGATTAGAAAAAATACGGATTGGATCTATTGAAATGCACTTTTTTTGGTTTCAGCTTTAGACTGTGCCCCGAAAGATTCCTGTGAATAAACTTATAAGAATGCTTTTTTTTTTCTTTTTTTTTCGTTTTTTTTTCGATGAACCAAACAACAAACAATACAATAATGAAGAAATAAAAACGATCCAATTTTTATATTTTAATTTTATTTTCATTTTTTTTAGGGCTATACGGATTCGAACCGTAGACCTGCTCGGTAAAACAGATCAAACTTATTATTATCAAAATGATTCGAACTGTTTCAAAGACCCAACATGCATTTTTTTTTTGCATTGGGCTCTTTCAATAACTGATTTTTTATATCAGTTAGTCTACCAAAATTCTCTTTACAGAAAGATAAGAAGATGGCTCCAGGTGCTCTGATTTCTTATTTGGATTATGCTCCGAGAGTACTATACCAAAGTGCTTCAAAAAAGGGGTATTTTGACGTAGGTATGCTTTTGGCTTAGATCAACTTAAGTTAAATGGAGTCTCCATCGCCGTGTTTCTGTTTTTCAAGAATCAAATATGAAACTTCATACACCTTAAAGTTCATAAGATATAGGACGAAAAGAGAATTTTTTGAGTTTCTTATCCTCATTACTCATTATGCCTAGCATTGAATAGACTGGATATTCACCTTATCAATATCTTATCTTAAATCAATGATAGGTTCTATTGATTGCCTAAATTGAACCCAATCTTTCGTCAGGCTCGTGTTCTCCGGTTCCCTAAAAGTCACGGAGTAAGACATCGACTTATCAATAAGTCTTTTCATTACATGATATACT